CATCTTCTCCTTCTGATTCCTCTATCACTATTTCTTCAAGAGAGAATAGACCTAATATTAATAATCCTATAAAAAAAAATATCTAATATGAATTCACCAGAAAATTCATCAGATATTAATCCAGATTGGGAAGAATCTAAATATGAAGATTATTTCAGAGAACCCTAATTTAAGATATAATTTATAATCCCCTTCCAATTTTAATGAGATTTATTGTAATGGCAGTATATTAGTTTTCAGAGTGCTAATGGTAACCGTTCGATTCGGTTAATCTCATAACATTTTTAAATATTAAAACAGAAAACAAAAAAATATAAAACGATGAAATCAAATTTACAACAAATGTTACAAAATCTTGCAAAAAATCTTTCTATGATAGAATTAGGTTTAGGAATGTTTAATACAGTAAATAATATTATAACAAACCAAACTTTAAGAGATAAATTAGAAATTGAAAGAATTAAAAACTCTCAATTAATTGAAAGAATTAATAATTTAGTATCTGAAAATGAATCTAATTCAAAAATAGAAAATATAATTAGAAAAAGTTTTGAAAATAATGAAACTAAAATTGAATTATTAAATAATAAAGTTAATCAATTAATTGAAAATAAATATATTGATGAAAATAAAATAATAGAAGTTAGTAATAATATTAAAGATATTAATAGTGATTTAACTGAAGTTGTTAATAAAATTGATGAAACATTAAGAAGTAATATAATTGATATAGATTTATTTAATTCAATAATAACTTATATTAATAATTTAAATTTCTTTCAAACCTTAGCCTTTACTCATATATGTGCCATAATATTTATTTTCTTATCATTAAATTCTTTAATAGCTTTATATTTTGGAGAATATTTAATAAATAAATTTAATATTAAAGATAAATATCCCAGAATATACAAATTTATTGAATTAAGAAGAAAATTTCAAAGATATTTTTTAATTAAAGATTTAGTAATAATTTATATAACCTTAATACTATTAACATTTATAAATGTTATTTTATTTATCTCTTTTTAACTAAAAAGTTTATAAATTAAAAATATTTTTATTATTTAAATAATCCCCTCTCATCTGAGCAGATTCTTGTGTAACGTACCTTATAATATCAGTTCGAGTCTGATTACTCGTATATTAATATTTCTTCTGAGATATTTTTACAAATACACCTAAACTCGAGATAATTTTAGGATCATAGAAAGTATTGAAATTTTTATAGTTTTTACACTCGCTAAAATTTGACATTTTTATAAATTATCAGGATAGTATCCTGATTACAACTTTAATATTAATCATTATTTCAGTTATGAGTTTATTATTGAATTTTTATATATTTTGTATATTCAATTATTATTATTCATACATAAAAGTATGGGATGACAATATTATTTTTAATATATTAAGGATACAAATTAATATTAATATAATAAAACTTATATTCAATACTTAAAATCTAGTAAGTATTTTAATTTTTCACATCTCTCATTTTTAATAATTAATATATTGTATAGTATCCCATATGTTAACATAAATACTTTCTATAAGTATTTAATGGATTATTAAATAAGTAAATAAAGTATACAAATTATATAACATAATAATACGTTATAATAATTTACTTTGTTTATATTTTTTCGAATATATTTAATCAAGTTAGTAAAATAACTTAAAAATTAGCAAAGAAAAACAAAAATATGAATAACAACTTTCAAAAATCTTTTCCTTTACGGGATATAATTCATAATTTTTTTTTAATAATAAATATAATTATATTAATATATTCTATTATCTTCGTATTGTCATATTATAATTTGATAGGTATTAATCATGATTCTGTTATATCATTAGTTAATAATTTATTTCTAGTATATCAAAATTTCGTAGATTCCATTTTTGGAAGAGTTGAAAATTGGAATATTGTAACTCCTGAAATGAATAATCATCCCGTAAATGGGGATTGTCATGCAATAGAAACTAATAATAATGAATTACCAAATAATGAGAATGTAATATTAGCACAGAGATCATTTTATTTCTTTATTGCAGTATTAATAATAGAAGTAGTATTTCTATTAGAAGGAATTTTGCCTGATGAAATTGTATTTACAATCAATAAAGGTAACTAAACTCCCTCTTAAATGTTAGATAACGGTGAATCAAAAGATTTAAGAGTTCTCGGAACATAGTAAGTAACACCTAAAGTATTAACATCTTCTTCCTTTTCAGTTCAAACATCTTCATTACCCTCTCAACAAGCAGCTTTAGCTTGTTATAATTATTTAACAGTTTAAATTAAAAGTAAATAAAAAGGTTAGATTCTTTCTCTTCAAATTGTAGGTAAATCTCCGATTAGAAACAATTTAACTAGATATGTCAATTTAAAATAACCAGAAGGGGGTGAAATAAACCCTCTAATTAGAAATTTACATATATTTAGCAGGATATTTAAATTTGTATAAGTATTTTAACTCCCCTCCTGATAATAATTGTAAAGGAAGAATATAAGTTTTAAGAGCATCAATGGTATCTGTTCAAGTCAGTTAATATCATAAAAATTTTTAAACGAAATTCTTATTCCATAAGTTAAAAGGGGGAAAACAAAAAAAAATCATCAATATAATATAATATAATATAATTTATATTATTCTTAAGCAGTCTATAAAACATAGACATATATAAAATTTTAAGGTGTCTGGTTGTGATTACAGTTATAATATATATTATTAGATAATATCTTATTTATTTCTATAATCATATTAGGTTCGATTCCTAAACTCTCTAAACTCTTAAAAAAGAGATTAATTGGTAAATTCCATATCTTGAAATTATTCAAAGCAATGTTAACTATTATTACTCAAACATTAAATGTATCAGAATTAATTGACTCTATTCACGATAATCTTTTAAGAAGGAAAACTTAAATGTTGATAAACTTAAAATTGAAATAAAGTTTTATAACATTGAAGGAATATTATTAAAACCCTCTTATTTTTTTGTAACAAGAAATTTTAAATCTAAATATAGATTATTTCACTATATTAATGGTAGTTATACTAAATTTACAGAAAAAAAGAAACTACAAGATATTGTTAAATATGAAATTAATGTCACATTTTCATAAACCTCCACTCTAAAATTTGGTTGTTTCCATATCTAGATATAATAAATAAAAATGAATTTAATTTACACAAATTATTTAATTAAAACAGAAGATTTATTTCCTGAAATTAATATTCTTTTTGAGAAATCATTTGGATTAGAATCTTTTAGAATAGAATTAATTTTCTATATTAAAGAAAATATTCCACATACTTTAGGAATTAACTATATTCTTTTATCTAAAGATGATTTTATTAATAATTTTTTAGATAAAATAATCTTTTTCAATAATTTTTTATGATTTTGATGAAGATGATGTTTCAGGTATATTAGAAAATCTTTATGTTAAATAATTTTCCTTAGTTTATTGGTTAATTCCATATCTATATAAAAACAACAAATATAATGAATATTTTAATACAATTAGAATCTTTAATTAATAATTTAGAAAACAAATTTAATAAAACTAAAAATTTAATAATCTAAATTATTAATTTTACATGAATTTCACAAACTAAGAAAACAATATACCGATTTATTAAAATTAGAACATGAAACTATTGAAGCTAAATATCAAGCAGTTACAGAAAGTAAAATTATTGATATTAATAGACAAGTTGAAAAAGCTAGTAGTAGAGCTAAATTTATGAATGATTACTTCTATGATTTAAAATCTGAAGTTTTAGTAAATAATACTAACTATTTACAATTTTTTGATAAATTCTGAAATGATGTAATGTCTGATTTAGACCCTAATCAAAATGTAATGGTTAGATTCTTAATTCAAATGAGTGATACATCAGCTAGAACTTTAAATAAAACTGAAATTATTTCCAATAATGTTGAATCTTTAAATAGTTTTAAAGAATTATTAATTTATAATCTTAATAATATTTATGCTCATTATCTATCAAATGATGAAGATAATATGATATTAGGTTTTATTATGAGATATAAAATATTTTCAAGTAAATCAAATATTTCAGAAACTGTAACTAAGAAAGCTATTGATATTAAAAAAGGTAGAATACAAAGAACAGTTAAAATTAGAAATATTAATTATCCTTTATCAACTAATACATATAAATTTGGTAATACTCAATATAAAGTTAATAATTTAACCTTTGTTCTAAATTCAGATAAAGGTTTAAAATTTGAATTTGATAGAAAAGTTGATTCTCAAATTATTAAAGTATTTAAAAATAATAATTTAATTAATACTTTCATTGATACTTTCATTGATTTAAATAATAATTTATTCAAGAGAACAATTAATAATTTAGTTTATTATATTAAAGATGGTAAAGTAATCTTAAAAACTAAAGAATATAATCCAAATTTTATTAAAAAAGCTAAAATTGATAAACAATTTACAAATAATATTTATACAGCTGATATTGAAACCTTAACTAAAATTGATGATAAGAAGAGAAGATATTTTGAACCTTACTCAGTTGCTTTCTTTGATGGAAACAAATCTAAAAATTATTATGTTACTGATTATAATAATTGGGAAGAAATGAGGTATAGATTTTGGAATGATTTATTCTTTTTAAAATTAAAAAATGTTGATATTTATTATCATAATTTATCTGGTTTTGATATTAATTTCCTTTTAAAACCTTTATTAAATATTGAAGGTGTAGAAAGTGAAATTATGTTAAGAGAAGGAAAATGGATTTCTGTAAAAATAAAATATGGGGCATCTTCATTTATATTTAAGGATTCATTATTATTATTACCAGGTTCATTAATGAATTTAAGTAAATCATTTAAAATTGATACACCTAAAGAAATCTTTCCTAGAAAATTATTTGAAAAAGAAACTTTTGAATCTGATTATGTCTCAGATACCGTTCCTAATTATGAGAAATATTTTAACCATAGTGAAGTTTCTTTAGATGATTATAATAATTATTGTGAATTATTTAGAGGAAAATCTTGGTCTTTAAAAGATGAAACCTTGAAATATGCAGATATCGATTGTATAGCTTTACACCAAATTTTAATTAAATTTGGTAATATGATATTCGATAGATGGGGTATTGATATTAAACATACACCTACTCTTCCTGCATTATGTTTTAAAATTTATAGATCAAAATATATGCCTAAAGAGACCATCCCAATTATTATTGGAATTCCATTTAGAGATATTAAACAATCTTATACAGGTGGTGCTACCGATATGTATATACCTTATGGTGAAAACATTTGGTGTTATGATATTAATTCATTATATCCTACTGCTATGCATAATTTTAAATTTCCTGTAGGAAATTTTATTGCTTTTAATAATGTTGGAAAATTAAGTTGGAATGAATTAGAAGTTAAATTAGGTAGAAAATTATTTGGATTTGTAGAAGTAGAAGTAGATTGTCCATTGAGCATTAAACATCCAATACTTCAAATAAGAAGAGATATTGAGATTAATTCTCCTAGAACTTTTGCTCCGGTTGGTAAATTTACAGGTTGGTTCCATACAGAGGAAATCATAAATGCTATGAAATATGGTTATACATTTAAAGTTATATCAGGATATTTATTTGAAGAAGATGATATTTTTATAAATTATATAGAGGATTTATATAGAATAAAAGTTGATGCTGATAAGAATAAGGATCCTGTATGAAGATTAATTAGTAAAAATTTAATGAATTCTTTATACGGTAGATTTGGTATGGATCAATATTTAGTTAATTCATCTGTTATTGATAAGAATGAAATTATATTTAAAGATATAATAACTCATTCTGAAATTGATGATGTCATTGAATTAGATGATAAATTGTTAATACAATATTTACCTAAAGGTTATAAATCATTTTCATATCAAGAAAAATTGGATATAAATATTTCTATTGCTATTGCTTCTTCAGTAACTGCATATAGTAGAATTTTAATGTCTCAATATAAAAATAATCCTAATTTCGATCTTTTCTATTCTGATACAGATTCTCTTTATGTAAACTTTAAATCTAATGAAGAAAGATTAATCTTTGAAAGTAAATATGTAGATCCTTTAAAATTAGGATCTCTTAAGGTAGAAAATCTTAAAAAAGATGGTAATTTCATTCCCTATGAAAGATTTTATTTCTTTGGCCCTAAATTTTATGTAGCAATATTTGATGGAAACATTGATTTTGCAAATAAAACTAAAATTAGAGGTTTACAAAAAGCATATAGATCTTCAATTAATGAGGATATGATTAAATCATTAATGGATTATAATAGAAAACCAATAAAAATTGAAACTATGAAATGGTTTAAGGAAGTTTCAACATCTAAAATTTTTATTGATAATAGACCTTATAACTTAGATATCTCTGTTAATAAAAGATCTTTAGTTTATCAATATAACTCTCCTTAAAGCATTAATTTAATAAATACATTTCCTTTAATTATGAAAAATAACCATATAGATTATAAAGAAGAATATTTTATTAAAGATAATAAAATCTATTTAGAATTATAATCCCCTCCCCTCACGCTTAATAATCTTAGATTTATTTTTAAATGTAAGAAAAATACGGCGTTGCGTATCATAAAAGAATCAGTTTTATAATTTAAAACTATAAAATTCTTTAATTTAATGGAAAAATCTCTGAATCCGAATCAGAAAATATCAGTTCGATTCTGATAAGAATTAAATAATATTAATTACCAAAATATAGAATATCTTAGTAAAAATAAAATAATAGTAACATCTATTGAAGCAATAAATATTGTATACAAATGTTATAGCATTTTTAATATTTATTAAGATTAATTTGTTTTATACCTGATTATATACTTATAAAATTACAAGTAAAGAGATTCGAACTCTTAAGTGCTATAAGCATAAATGCCTAAGATTTACCCGGTTACCTGTAATTACGGCATACTTGTTGATAATTTATATATTATATATTTTTCTAGTATTATTATTAATTATAATTTAAAGAATAATTACAATTGTAAATACTTTCTAAATATTTTTAAAATAATATAGGGAGTAGAGTAATCGAAACTCTGTCTGTAAAGTGTAAATTTACTGCTAAACCACTCAGCTAACCCCCTAAAATATTAAGATTTAATTTATCTAATTTATTTAAAATAACTGAAATAAAATCTGAATTTAATAAAGTTATTAAGAGAATAAAAATATAATTTCTATATTTAGTGAATAAAAATTATATAAAAATTGGAGGGGGGTTATAAACTATTCGTTTTATTTTTCAGCAGCACCTTCCAGTACGGCTACCTTGCTATGACTTTTGAGATGTTACTCAATTTAATTCGTTGGGTTCAGTTTTTCTTAACAATCACGTTTAAATTGAAGATTAGACCAGATTATATATTATTAGAAATATTACTATTGAGTAATAATATATTCAAATAGTCAATAAGCAGATACTATTTAACCAATAAAGGTAAATCTAATCTTAAACTAATACTCCAATTAAATTTTTAAATCATTAAATTATTTAATTTGTACTAATTAATTAAGTATATAAGTACTTATAATTATTATTTGAATACTAGTATAAAAGTAAATTTAATACATTATAACAAATAGAATGTAAATAAGAAAATAAGAACAATACACATCTTCCTTAAAATCAAGCTCCTTCCCAGCGACAGACGGTTAGTTCATCCTGAATGCTTAATTCACCGTTGCGTAATGATCAACGATTACTCGAAATTCCTTTTTCATGTCACCGAGTTTCAGATGACAATTCATCTAATTTAATAGTTAACTTTATTTAATGATTAGCTCCTCCTTACTCCTTGTTTCCTCAGAAATATTACCCAGAAGTATTAATTCTAAAGAGTTATAGGGACAGAATTGCATCACTTTGTAAAAGTTTTTGTGGCACGTCTATAGCCCAGTTCATGAGGGCCATAATGACTTGTCTTAGCCCCAACTAGCATCTTATCAACACTATTATGTATTAAGTATAAATTAATACTAGGGATTTCGTCCGTTTACGGATTTAACCAAACTTCTCACGACACGGACTGACGACAGCCATGCAACACCTGTATTCTTACAATAATTTACTTAATTAAAAATATGGAAAATTGCTTTTCAATAATTTATTAAAATAAAATAAACATTAATAAGGATATACAAGAACTGGTAAGATTTTACGCGGATTATCGTATTAAATAACATGCTTCACTTCGTTTGCTTCAAGACCGACTAATTTTTTTGTTTTCAACTTTGCAGTCTTACTAACAAGGCGGAATGGTCATCGTGTTAACCTCGTCACTAATATTTATATAATAACAAAATAATATAGAATTATATTTTATTATAATATTATTATTTTTAATAACTACCATTCATCGTTGACTGAGAGAGATAATTAGGTCTCTAATCTAAGTTTCTTATTCTCCCCTTCGTTTCTGAGCGTCAATCTTAAGTAGATAAATAGCTTTAACCTTTAGTACTCCACATTATTATAAGTTGTCAGTCCCAATTAATTATGTTGTTTAGCTTACCCTCTTTTAGATTCTAGCTTTAAATTTTATATAATTTTTTTTTACTATTTTTTTAATTATATTTTTTAAAGCCGCCTACACACCCTTTACGCCTGATTATGACGATTAACGTTTGTGTCTAAGGTCTTACCGAGTCTTCTGGCACCAAATTTAGACGACACTAATAGTAAGATAATATCATTATTTTCTCTTACCTTATCTTAAAGTTTAGTTAAGATTTCAGTTAGCTAGTTCACTCTTGCAAGCATTGACTAATATTCTTGACTGCAGGTAATTTTACATTACTTGGGGTATTTCACTCCCAATGTGGCCATATGTTCTATCAAACTTGGCTTTTGATCGTAGACTTGGTAGGCCATTACCTCTACCAACTATCATAATCAAAGTAAATAGAATCCTAAAGCAGAAAATTTCCTTTTTAAAGTAAAAATAGCTAATTTACCTTAATCATTTATTTCTAACACATTATTTTAAATTAATTAATATGCTTAATTTTAGTCAAATAATAAATAATTATAAAAAATAATTATATTAGTAATAATTATATTAATTTTATTCATTAAAATTTAATGTTAGATTAATATAATACGAAAATACTCATAAAAATTTAAGACTTTTTTATTTTCTTTTCTGATTAATTATCTCCTATTTATGAAGACTTAAAGGGTATCTTATTTACTATACTCACCTCTACACCTTATTTCTTAGAATAAACCTAAATTTACTATCAGAAATAACGATTTGCATGTCTTAAAACTACTGAATAACGTTCAATCGGAACCAAAATTAAATTCTTACTAAGAATTGAACAATTATTAATTAATTGTCTTATTATATATGTTTTCTCAATATTTTATATCTCTTTTAAATATTTAAATGAATAATTTTTGTTTTTTTTTTTATTATGTAATTAAATTAATTAATATGCTTAATTTTATATTTTGTTTTTTACTCATAACACGGGCACTGTCGGATTTGAACCGACGACTCTTGAGGAGTACTCGTTTTCAAGACGAGCGCCATAAACCAGACTCGACCAAGTACCCTTTTTTTTAAGATTATTCTTTTATTCTAAGACCGAAGGGAATTGAACCCTTATAATATCCATTATGAGCGAACTGCATTAACCAATTATGCTACAGTCTTACTAAATTAGTATATAATAGATTATAAAACATATCTTATAATATATTTTATATATTTTTATAATATAAATCTAATATAAATAATTGAAGAGTTTAGGAATCGAACCTAATGTGGTCTAAGACCAATTCTTTTACAGAGAACCACCATTACCAATCGGATCACCTCTCCTTCAAAATAATAAAATTAATTATATGAACTTCTTTTAATTTAGGTTTATAATATTACAAAATTAATAATATAAAATTTGTAATTAGAATACTAATTCATTAAATAATAAAATAAATAAATAAATAAATAAGAAATAAAAATAAAGTAAAATTGAGGGGAGGGAAAATAAAAATAGAAGGGAAATAATAAAATAAAGATAAAAAATTAATCAAATTACTCATGAGTATTTGTTAAAGAAATAGCTCCAGATCCTATTTCTAATACGAATCCTATAGTTAAAACAAAGAAGAAGATTAAACCTATAACAAATCCGTAAGTACTTACTTGATATAAAGTTACAGCTAAAGGGAATAATAATAAAATTTCTAAATCAAAAACTAAGAATAACATAGCCACAATATAGAAATGAATTTGGAAAGTAGATCTAGTTTGTCCTTCAATAGCTAAGAAACCACATTCATAAGCAGATGCTTTAGCTTCATAAGTGTTTTTAGGAGCTAATAAAAGATTAACAGCTAATAAAGCACAAGCTAAAAAAGGTACAAAAATAAATAAAACAATTATATTACTATTCATGATATATTATATTTTATCAAATAATAATATTGATAGTAACTGTACACTATTTAAAATTATTGTAGGTTTAATTAAGAATAATAATAATCCTAATGTTAAACTTGATATTAAGAAACTATGTAAATTATTTAATACTAATTCATTACTTTCTGTTGTATTTGTTTTAGTCTTTGTTTCTTCTGTGTGTAATACTCTTATTATTTTTATGTAATATGATGCACTTATCACACTTGTTAATATAGCTACTATACCCATTAAATAATATTGATTATCAATAGCAGAATATAATACATAATATTTAGAAAAGAAACCAATTAAAGGAGGTACACCAGCCATTGAGAATAAACAAATAGTTAAACTTAAACTTAAAATTGGATTATGGAAGAATTGTCCTTTTAATTGAGATATAAACTGAATATCAGAATTAATTAAGCTATTGTTAATTAAATTCTTTTTATTAATAACATATCCAAATGCTAATAAAATTAAGAATACGTTTAAATTTGTTAAACTATATTGAATTATATAGAAATATAAAGCTTCTATTGAACTTGCTGAATTTATAGCTAAAGCAATTAAAATAAATCCAACATGAGAAATTGTACTATAAGCTAATAATCTTTTTATTCTAATTTGTGATAATCCAACTACTGTTCCTATAATTAAAGATAATAAAGCACTTAATAATAATAAATGTTTTATTTCCACTATATTATAATTAGCAAATTTTAAGTAAAATACAGGTAATATTTTTATATTATCTAATACTAATAAAGAAGTTGAGAAATTTAAACCATTAATTATTTCAAATAGTAAGAAAATTATAGATATTTTAGGCATTATAGTCAACCAAATTGTTACAATAGTAGGACTATTATCATAAACATCAGGAGCCCAATTATGTAATGGTGCTGCTGCTATTTTAAATAGTAAACCTAATAAAATTAATATTATTCCTAATGAAATACCTAATGATGCAGGTTCATGGAATGTAAAGACATGTAAAACAGAACTTAAACTATATAAAGATTCAAAATTAGTAATCCCTGAATATGAATAAATTAATGCTATTCCTAATAGTATCACACAAGATGATAATCCACCTAATAAGAAATATTTTAATCCAGCAGCAGTAGCTGATTCAGAATCTCTATATAAAGTAGCTAAAATATAAACTCCAAAAGATTGAAGTTCTAAACTTAAATACATTGAAATAAAATCTGATGATGATAATAATAATGAAGATCCTAAACTACTAAATATTACTATTAATGAATATTCTGTAGCAGGGTTATTTTCATAACTTAATTTATCTGATTTTAAATAAAAATTAGAATTATTTTTGTAACTATTTTTCAATAGATGATTATAAAATATAGGCCAAGCTGTTAATATTAAAGCACCTATTATAAATATAAATATATCTATTATTTGTGATGTAATAGTTACATGGAATAAACCACTATATATACCTAAACCTGATTCAATTGATTGAATATATAAGGAATTGAAAGATAAACCTGCGGCATAAATAAATATAATAGCGGTTAACCGAACAAATAAATTAGGAGACAAATTAATTCTGATAGAAGGAATGGCAATAGCCACAATTAATATTAATAAACTAATAAAAATCATTAAAACTTTAAATACCCTTAGCATAAACATATTACATGTTTTTATATATTATTAATATATTTTTTTAATAATATTTATATATTGCATCTTATTACTTTAATGCTTTTATTTATAAAAACAATGGTAATATTACATTAATATGATAATTTATCATCTTTTAAAACTTTATATGAATTATAAAAATTGGAGGAGATTAAAAATATGTGTTATCTTTGTTTAAAAATTATTCTAGAATAATTAACATGTTTTTTAAATTATAAACTAAATTAATGTTATAATGATATTTTAAATATATCTTATTTTATTTTTATAAGTTTAGAATTTAGATTTTCTAGAGATAAAGATAGTAGCTACCATTGCTAATAATAATAATATACTACAGATTAATAATAAAGCTGCACCATATGTATATAAATTATGTCCTATAGCTTCAATTTGTAAAAAGTTAGTTATAGAGATATCAGCAATAGAAGGATTAAATGAAGTTAATTCATTAACTAAAGATGAATTATTAACTGTTAAGAATAAACTATTAATAATATTAGTAACATCAAAGAACATAGAAATAACAGAAACATTATTAATTTGGAAAGGTAATACAGTAAACATTATATAAATAAATAAAGAACCTATAGCTAATGCTAATGGGAAATTTTGTGTATATTGAGATCCTGTTTCTAAAATATCTGTTAATTTTATATTTATCATCATTATTACAAATAAGAATAATACTGTTATAGCTCCAACATATAATAATATATATGAAATACCAATAAATTCCACACCCAATAAAATTAAATAACCAGCAATATTAAAGAAAACTGAAATTAAAAATATAACAGCTAACACAGGATTAGTTGAAGTTATAACTAATAAACTAGATAGAATAGCACCAAAAGCTAAAACGTTTAATAACAAATTTTTCATTTATAAAAACCAAAAACTATTAGAATTGCCTACGTTTAACCGTTCGTAACCTAAAAATGAAACAACTAAAGGCTGAATCCATAAAAATATTAATAAAAATTTTACTTATACTTATGTAGGTTTTACCTTGAATTTGTGACCTTAATAATAATAATAAATCAAAAAAGGCAGAGTTCCATATGAACAAAAATCAATAAAAACGCTAATATATCTAGTATAAATAAAAATATTTATAATACACATATTCACGTACTTATAAATATATCTATAAAATAAATATAAGTATTTAATCGCTTTTTACTTGCGAATTTTATGATAAAAGGGGATTGATAGCTAAATTTATAATTCTAAATATAATTTAAATAATGAAATATTCAATAAAAAGTTAACATAAGTCACATAAATTATAAGAGTTAAGTAATTTTATTTATTTTAAAAATTTACTTAAATATAATCCTGTAGATACTGATATACTAAATGATCCTCTTCTATTTTTATTTGAAAATCTTGCTGTTTCTACCAATACTGCTTTTTTTCTTGCTAAACTTCCTATTTTTTCAATTTTTACTGTTTTTCTTGGTACTATCTTTTGAGTTGGTAATCTTCCTGCAAATTTAATAGTTAATCCAGTGAAATTTCCAGGTAAAACAGAGAATCTTTTTTTCTGAATATTAGCAGTAGGTTTAGCAATTAAAGCAGATTTATAAATCTTACTTAATAAACTTCTAATTTTAAAATTATCGGAAAAATAAGATAATAAATTAGCAATAATATTAGGATCATAGAAAGGATAGTGTAATCTAATTAATTCTAATTGAACAGGTTTATTAAAAATTTTACTTAATAATTGAGATAAAATATTTAATTTATGATTATAAATATTTAAGAACATAGAATTATTCTGTAATTTATATAAATTATAATTATCTTCATAATAAAGAATAGGTTTATTATAATTAATAAATGCTCTATTAAATAATCTACTAATTCTTTTTTGAGCTTGAATATCTGACATTTTTAATAATTCATTTCTTTTTATTATTATATCTATTATTTTTTTTATTTGTTTTGATGGTATAATTATTTTTTTTATTACTTCTTTTTGATCATTAAAATTTAATAAATTAAATATTTTTATTATTTTTTGTTTAGAATTAAAATAGGTTGATTTAAATAAGTTTGTTATTTCTTTTTTAGTTTTATAATCTAACTTATTTATTAATAATTTAACTATATTATGACTTCATTTTGCTTTCATATGTTTAGATAATTTGACATCTGGATAAAAAAATAACTGAATAATTATCTTATCATTTATATAAGACATTCTAGGTTGACTTATTAAACAATGCATAGAGGTAAAAGCTGAATGTAATAGAGTATATATATTTTTTAATAATTTAGTATTATTATAATAAAATTTATATAAATTATTTTTACTTGCAGCTAAATCAGGATAATATTTACTTATTAATTTTATATAATTAATATTTTTAATATTATTATTAGAATTATTATTGACTAATAAATTTAAAGGAAATTTAATATTATTAATAATATTATTATCAATATATTTATTTTTCATATGATCATTTATTTGACTTATATTATTTAATAATGTATTTTTATTTATTTTTAATTGTGTATTTAATTGTTCTTTTGTTATATTTACTAAATCTAAAGAATTATTTCTTTTCTTAAAATTTTTTATTTGTATTCCATAAAATTGTAAACTTTTTAATTTTCTTCTGAAAAGTTTCATTTTTGTTTTAGAACTATTATTAAAGAAACCATTAAAATTACCTATTACATATGATGGATTATGTTCTGTTCCTTTATATTTTGGGTTCATAGACATTGATAAAGATAATTTTTGTTTTATATTTGAATAGAATAAAGGTAGTATTTTCCCTGTTTTTTTTTTATTATTTTCCAATTTTTTATTTGCTAAATTTTTAGTTATTTTACTAACTTGATTAAATATATTCGAAAAAATATAAATAAAGTAAATTAATATTTTTATAAGATACGTAATATACTTTATTTACTTATTTAATAATCCATTAAATACTTATATAAGTATTTATGTTAACATATGGGATACTATACAATATATTAATTATTAAAAATGAAAGCTGAAAAAAGAAAAAATACTTACTAAATTTTCAGTATTAAATAAAAATTTTATTATATTAATATTAATTTGTATCCTTAATATATTAAAAATAATATTGTCAACTCATACTTTTATGATAGAATAAAAATATAATATTATATTAAATAGTTTTATCTTAAAAATCTAACTGATAACAACTTCAATAAGAAACCTTTATTTCTAAAAATTTCATAAATAAACACTATCTAATAGATAAATTAATCAAATATTAACATTAATAATAATTAGTTAATTAAAAATTATTATGATTTACTTAATAAGTAAGGAGGGGATAAAACAATATAATATATACTAAGATATATTTAAATGAATTAATAAACTTATATAAAAATAATGAGTTATATTAAAGTTGCAATAAGATAACTATATAATTAGTATATTATATATTATATAATATAGTTGATACTGATACATGTATTGAGTCTAATATTACATTAGGGAATATTCCTAATAATATTGTAGGTATTAATAAAGATATTAAAATAATAAATTCTCTTCTAGTAATATCTAATATAATAACATTATTCATATTAGGTGTATAAGTTCCGTATGATATTCTATTATATAAAAATATTGAATAACATGCTGATAATACTATTCCTGTGGCTCCTAATGCTGAGATAATTGGATTTTCTTCCCATATTCCAATTAAAGATAATTGTTCTCCTAAGAAATTTAAACTTAAAGGAATACCAGTGTTACATAATGTAAATATAAAGAATAATATAGTGAAAATAGGCATATAAGAAACTAAACCTCTAATATATTTAATAATTCTAGTACCTGTTCTTTCATAAATAATTCCACCAACACAAATAAATAAAGCAGGAGAAACAAATCCATGAGCTAAAGCTAATAAGATAGCACCTTCAATACCTTGTATATTATTAGAGAATAAACCTAAAATAACAACACTCATATGAGCAATACTTGAATAAGCAATAAGAGTTTTAGTATCTTGTTGAATAATTGTAGTTAAAGATGCATAAATTAAAGTGATAATAGCGATAGTTTGTACTAAAGGACCAAAATAATTTGTAGCATCGGGTAAGAAATTTATTAATATTCTTATATAACCATATGTAGCAAATTTTAATATAGTAGCAGCTAATAAAATAGATCCAGCTAAAGGACTATCAGCATGAGCTCTATATAACCAACCTGTGAAAGGCCATAAAGGTGTTTTAATAGCAAAAGCTAAGAAAAAGGCTAACCATAATATTTTTTGAGCATCAGCATTAATTTCAACTAATGATAATAATTGGAAATCTGTAGTACCAGCTAAATTAAAAATTTGTAAAATAGCTAATAACATAAATAAAGATCCAAATAATGTATATAAGAAAAATAAATTAGCTGATCTAAATCTAAATTCTCCTGATCCATATACAATTATTATTATAAATAATATAGGTAATACACTTTCAAAGAATATATAAAATAATAATAAATCTAATACTAAAAATAAAGCTAATTGTAAAGTTTCTAATATTAAGAAAGAAATTAAAAAGAATTTCAAGTTAGAATTAATATTATAAGCATTAGAAATGATAGCAATAGGAGTAATGAAAGTAGTTAATAAAACAAAATATAAAGCTATTCCATCAACACCAAAATTTAAATGTCCAAAAGTTAAGTAATCAAATTCAGAAATAAATTGAAACTGAGTAGTATTAGAATCGAAATTTAACCATAAGAAAATAGAAATTAATAAATTAATTAAAGAAGTGGTAATAGCAATAGTTCTCATTTTTGAATTACTATTTAAAGAATTTTCTTGTATAGATAATATTAATAGTGAACCTATTAAGGGTGTTATTAATAATAAAGTTAACATTTTTTGTGTTTCGTTATTTTTATTTGTTGTGTTTATTTATTTCCTAAATGTAGTTAAATTTACCTATATTAATTTATTAAAAATTGTATATTACTTAAATTTAGAATGTATAAATTAATTTTTTTAAATCTATATAATCTAACTTATAAAAATATTTAATATAGTCATTATTTAAGTTATTTTATCAAAATTTCAGTTTAAAGTATTAATATTTATTTGAAGGGGAATTAAGAAATTTTATTCATTCTTATATAAAACTTTAAATTTTTAATTTAATTATTAGTGAATTTATAGGTTGATTTATTTTTAATATATTACTTTAGTAACAAATAAAAAATAATTAAAGTTTATTAGATAAATTAGGTAATAAAGAAAAGAATAAAGCTGATAAATAGATAACAATTAATCTAAATTCAGATATGACATATGTATCAAATAATAAAGGTGCAAATACTAAGAATACTAATGATAATATTCCTATAGTAATATATAAAGAATAAGTAGTAATAACTCCAGTATCTAATTTAGCTATATTGTTTGCAGAATTTTCTAATACTGAAGCTAATCCATAAGGACCTAATAATTCAATTACACCTCTATCTAATACCTTAGATATTGTATTACCAGTTAATAATCCTGTTGAAATGATATAATAATTATAAATTACATCAAAGAAATATTTTCCGTTAAGAAAAGTATAAATTTTTTTACCAAAAGCAGAATCAGTTAAATTAGAAATAAAATCAGGATAAACATGATATAGGAATATAGCACTCGTAGTTCCTAATATTGATAATATTGTAGGTAGTAATTTAATTATTAAAGGTAAACTAAATTCAGCTTCAATTATAGAAATATTATTAGGGTTAATAAAAATAGAATTAGCAAAGAAATCTGAACCAACCCCAACAAATAAATCAGAGAAAACAAATCCAAAGAATATACTAAATAAAGCTAAAATAAATAAAGGAATAATAACAGCAAAGTTAGATTCATGAGAATTTAAATAAACATTTTTAATACCATTTGGTACAGTTAAGAATACTAAACTTATTAGTCTGAATGAATAAAAGGCTGTTAATCCTGCTGTTAAACTTCCTAATATATAAGCATAAATACCTGAAAAACTGTATTGTCCGTAAGCTAATTCTATTATTAAATCTTTACTATAAAATCCAGTTAACCATGGTGTAGCTAATAAAGAAAGAGATCCTACTAACATAGCTGAATATGTAAATGGTAAGAATTTTATTAAACCTCCCATTTTTCTTATATCTTGTTCATCTGCGAAACTATGAATTACAGCACCAGCACCTAAGAATAATAATGCTTTAAAGAAAGCATGGTTAACAACATGCATTAAAGCTACATTATATTGACTTAAACCTACAGCCATTACCATATAACCTAATTGAGATATTGTACTGAAAGCGATTATTCTTTTTAAATCATTTTGTACTAATCCACAAGTAGCTGCAAAGAATGCTGTACTTGCTCCTATTAAAGTTATAACTAATAAAGCAGTTGGACTAAATTCTAATATAGCTGATGATCTAATTAATAAATATAAACCAGCTGTTACTAGTGTAGCAGCGTGTAATAAAGCACTAACTGGTGTAGGGGCTTCCATAGAACCAGGTAACCAAGAATGTAAAGGGATTTGAGCTGATTTAGCCATAGCTCCCATTAATAATAATAAACTTATAATTGTAATAGCTGTTTCATTCATAAAAGGTGCTAAACTAAAAATTGTTGAATAATCAACAGATCCAAATAAGGCAAATAATGCAAAGAATCCTATACTTAATCCCATATCTCCTACTCTATTCATTGTTAAAGCTAATATTGCTGCTTTATTGGCTTGAATTCTGGAAAAATAGAAGTTAATTAATAAATAAGAAACTACTCCTATACCTTCCCAACCAATGAACATAACAAAAAAATTAGCACCAGAAACTAATAATAACATGAAAAAAGTGAATAAAGATAAATAAGAGAAGAATCTTTGATTATGAGGATCTTCAGCTAAATAAGAAGTTGTATATATATGAATTAATGTTGATATATATAATACTGGTATAAACATTGATACTGTTAATTGATCAAAGTAAAATTCCCAGGAAATAGACATAAATTCAGAATCTATCCAATTAACTAAATAAACAGAAACAGGTGAACCACATATTCCTACTTCATAGAATGCTATTGTAGCTAACAAAGAAGAAATAGTTAAACTAGTACAGGTTATTATATGAGATCCTGTTATACCTATTTTTCTACCCATAAAACCTGATACAAATGATGCTAATAAAGGGAAAATTAAAATTGATAAATACATAAAAATTTTAAGATCTAATAGAAATATTTCCTCTTAATCTATAAAAAGCTACTAAAATACTTAAACCTATCACAGATTCAGCTCCAGCTATTGAGATAATATATATACTGAAAGTTTGTCCTATATTATCATCAAATCCAAATGAACTAATTAAAACTAATAAAGTAACAGCAAGAAGCATAATCTCTATAGCTATAATCATTAAGATTATATTTTTTCTATTTAAAATAAATCCTAAAATACCGATTAAAAATAATAATATTGATAGATTCATAAGTATTATTAAAGCTTTATTACCCTTAAGGACTTTTAATAAATCTAATTATTTATATATATAATTTGACATTTTATAATCTAATCACTATTTTAAATAATTGAAAAAGTAAAATATTTTTTCACTTATTTTGTTTACTTTTTAGTTAAATAATTTTTATTGAGTTTACTTATTTTATAATTACGAAGAAATGGTGTTTAAAATATAAATATTCTTTTTAATTAATAATAACCAGAAAATATTCAATTTAAATTTTATTAATTATTAATTAATATGAAGTATAAAAATACAGGAGAAAGTTAAATTTTTAATTAATTTACATTAATAAAAAGTAATATTAATTACTTATGCTATTAATTTTTAATTATAATCCTCCCCAGTAATATACAGCTATAAATAAGAATAACCAAACTATATCAACAAAATGCCAATATAATATAGCAGATTCACAACCTTGGTGATGAGTATTAGTTATATGGTAATTTATAGTTCTAACTAATTGTACTAGAATAAAGATAGTTCCTACTAATACATGAATACCATGTAAACCAGTTGAACAAAAGAAAGCACTTCCAAATACTGAATCTGATATTGAGAAAGTTGAATTAGCGTATTCTAAATATTGTAAGAAAGTGAAAAGAACTGCAAATAATACAGTTAATTCTAATCCTCTTAAAGTATCTTTTCTGTTTCCATTTATTAAAGCATGGTGACCATAAGTAACAAAAGCTCCTGAAGATACTAATAATATAGTATTTAATAATGGTATAGCAAAAGGATTTAATGGTGTTATACCTTGAGGTGGCCATACTCCTCCTATTTCTATTGCTGGTGATAAACTAGCATGGAAGAAAGCCCAGAAAATACTTAAGAAAGCAAAAACTTCACTAACTACAAAAAGTAAGAATCCTAATTCTAAACCTTTTTTAACTTGTTTTGTATGATGTCCTCCTAAAGTTGCTTCATTACCTACATCTCTGAACCAGAATATCATACCTCCTAAAGTTAATATAAATCCTAATTCTAATATAAGATCACCAGAATAGTAACCTTGCATATACATTACAGCTCCAATAGCTAAATTTAATAAAGCAAAACTTAAAACTATAGGCCATGGAGAAATTTCTACTAAATGATAAGGGAAAAATTGAAAATTATGTGATTTTATCATAATTAAAAAAAAAAATTAGACCAAAATTATAAATTAAAATAAACTAACTTACATACTACGAATATAACAGACAGTAAAAAAATATTAGAAAAATTTCTTATATTAAAATTGTATTAATAATAATAAGATTTAAATAAGAAACTTATAGTATTAAAAATAATTAATTCTTAAATATTGTAATAATTCTTATTATTAAATTTGACTTTAATCTTTTTAATAAAATTATTCCTTTATTTATTTTTATTAAATATGAAAATTAGCTATAAATACTTTATAAAGTTATTAATAAATAATAGAGATAATAATATATAATATCTCATATATACTGATAAAAAGTTAATTATTAATATATAAATATACATGTCATTATATTTAATAAAACACATCATATTTATGTTTTTAGTAGATTGCTTAAGAATAATATATATTATATTATATATTTCTTTTAATGTTTCTTTTTATTCAAAAAAAAAAAATAAGAAATAGTTCTTTTAATAATTCCTTGTTTTAAAAAAACATATTAATAAAATAAGGAGGGAGTTAAATAAAAAAATATATGAAAATATAAATATAGGGATTATAATTGTTTTTTTTCAATTGTTATTCAGTAGCTATATCTATTAAAGTATTTTCAACTAAACCAATTACAGGTATAATAAATACAAACCATGCAAAATAGAAGAAAGTAGAAACTTGTCCAATGAATACAAAAGGTTCATTAGGATGTTGTGATCCAATCCACATTAAGATGAAGAAATTAAATACAAAGAACCAGAAAGCTACTTTCATGGCTGGTCTAAATTGGTTACCTCTTTGTCTTGATACATCTACAATAGGTAATATTAATAAAATTAATAATGATCCAAACATAGCTAAAACTCCTAATAATTTATTAGGTATTGATCTTAAAATAGCATAAAAAGGTAATAAGTACCATTCCGGTACAATACTTGCAGGTGTACTCATAGGATTAGCTTCTATATAATTATCACTATGTCCTAATAAATTTGGATAATAGAAAACCATTACTGATAAAGCTAAGAAGAAGAAGAAGATAGTAATAAGATCTTTAAACATATAATAAGGATGAATTGCATATCTATCACCATTAGATGATATACCATTAGGATTATTTGATCCATGTGTGTGAAGTGCTATTAAGTGAGCTAAAGCTAAAGCTGCTAATAAAAATGGTAAAATATAATGTAAAGAGAAAAATCTATTTAATGTTGCATTAGATACTGAAAATCCTCCCCAAATTAATTCTACTAAATCTTGACCAAAAACAGGAATAGCACTTAATAAATTAGTAATAACAGTAGCACCCCATAAACTCATTTGACCATAAGGTAAAACATAACCTAAGAAGGCAATAGCCATCATTAAGATTAAAATTATTACTCCTATTGACCAAGCTAAAATTCTAGGAGATTTATATGAACCATAATAGATATTTCTTCCTATGTGTCCATAAACAAAGATAAAGAAGAAAGAAGCAACATTAGCATGAGTATATCTAATTAACCAACCATTATTAACATCTCTCATAATATGTTCAACACTATTAAAAGCAAAATCTACATGTGGTTGATAATGCATAGCTAAGAAACATCCAGTTAAGATTTGTATTATTAAACAAGTAGCTAATAATGATCCAAAATTCCATAAATAGGAGATATTTGAAGGTTGAGGTGAATCTACTACATAAGAATTAAATAATCTAAGTAAAGAGTGACTTTTAAGTAATCTCATAATAATTTAATATTTAAATATAAATTATATAATTTAATTTAATAATTTACTAAATTATTAGTAATAATTAAATTAGCAGTTATTATAAATCACTGACTAAAATATAATATTTTTATTATTGAATTTTTAGGTTATATTAGATTATAATTTTTGTTAAATATTTTTTGTATACACTGTAACAATAATTCTTCTTATTATTATTTTTAGAATTGAATTATTAATAATAATTGTTAAATATAAGCCCAAGAAGATTTGAACTTCTACGATTATCTCATCAAGATAACATTCTACCATTAAATTATAGGCTTTATTATTTATTTTTGCAATATTATAAACTTAAATCATTATATTTCTTTTTTCATTTTTATACAATATACAGATATTTTATTAACTTCTTTTAATTATTTTATTAATATTTTTATTATATTAAAAAGACAAAAATTTACCTAATTTTCTTATAATATTTATATAATATAATTATATGATTGGAGGGATAATTAATATAAAAATATTATTTATATATATAATATACTAAAACAATAATATTTTAGGTAATATAAATGAATAAATATCTTCTATAAGTTAATTTTGTAATAATTATGGAATTTTTTATATAATTAAGAAAGGTAAATACTTTTTTTTTATTAGTAAGGTGCTATATCAAATGCTATTAATATACTTGGTACTAATATAATAAAGGCTACAGCTATAGGTAATAGGTTAATCCAACATAAAGAAATTAATTGATCATATCTTAATCTAGGTAAAGTAGCTCTGAATAATACAAATAAGAAACAGAATATACAAGTTTTTATACCTAATATTATTGATTGAAGGTTTATAAATGAACCATTAACTATTATTTCTGGTAAATTATATCCACCTAAGAATAATATAGCAGTAATAGCACTAAATAAAACAATAGAAGAATATTCAGCTAAGAAGAAAAAGACAAAAGGAACAGAAGAATGTTCAGTAAAGAAACCAGCAACTAACTCAGATTCAGCTTCTTGTAAATCAAAAGGTGTTCTACTTGTTTCAGCTAAAATAGAAATAAAGTAAAATATAAATACCGGTAATAATGGAACTATAAACCATATTGATTGTTGTACTTCAATTATAGTTGAATAATTAAATGAACCAGCTAATAAAATTATTATTAAAATAGCTGAACTTAAAATTAATTCATATGATATCATAGCAGCAGTTGATCTTAAAGATCCTAAAAAGGCATATTTTGAATTAGCTGACCATCCTGCAAATAATATTCCATATACTCCTAATGAAGATAAAGCTAAGGTGTAAAATATTCCTAATGAAAAATCAAATAAAGTTAATCCTTGACCTAATGGTATAATCGCCCATCCTAATAAACTAAAGATTAATGTAGAAACAGGTGCTAAATAAAATAAAACTTTATTAGATTGACTAGGTATAATAGTTTCTTTCAAGATTAATTTTAAAGCATCCGCAAAAGGTTGTGCTATTCCATAATAACCTACTACATTAGGTCCAACTCTTCTTTGGTGTGCTGCTAATTGTTTTCTTTCAATTATTGTCATAAAAGCTACTGATAATAACATAGGTAATATAACTGCTAATACATCAATTAAATTTATTAATATGTTAACAATAGTCAAAAAATAATTATTTATCATTAAGTTATTTATAAAATATATTCTCATAATCTATCCTTAATTTTTTTTTTATAAAATATAAATAATAGAATAATTGTAATATAAGTATTTATAATTAATACTACAAACAATATGATCTAAAATCATGATAAAGTTAAGTTAATATATATAAGTTTATTACAAGAATTTTTATTATTAATTAGTATAATTAATTATTAAATATTAGGATAATTAATCATATTATTAAATTAGTATTTAACACTGTGACAATATTTAAATCTAAATTAGATTTAACTTTTTATTTATTCTCTTTTGGACTCGAACCAAAATTAACACTTTAGAAGAATGATGTTCTAACCATTGAACTAAGAGAATTATATATTATATAAGAGAGTTAAGAAGGAATTGAACCTTACGTTTATTAAACTTTGCAGGTTTACTACAGAACCATCTGTAAACTTAACCCTTAATAAATATTTAAATTTTCTTATAGTATTATTTATTCTGTGATTATTTATAAATAATTTATTTAAAATGAAATTAACTACTTTTATATTTATGTTTATATTTTTATCTTTAATAATTATATTAATTATTAATTTATATTTAAAGATAAAAGTGTAGAGATATTTCACTCTACATTTTTATTAATATATTAATAACTTAATCTTAGTATAATCGTCTATATTGAGGATAACAAAAGATCCTTACCATTATTAGATTTCTATTTAGAAAAGATTACTAAAGTTTATTACAAGAATTTTTATTATTAAAATCTTTACAGATTCTATTGTAAGAAATTTATATTATTATATTTAATTAATTTTATAATTAAATAAACCCTAATTATCTCATTTAATGAAAAATAAAGTTATATATTAAATAGAACAATAAAATATAAATAATTATTTATCATATACTTTTTGAAATATTAATGATATAAGACTAAAGTAGAGATAGTTCATTAAAGAGCCAAATAGAAAAGAAAATATATATTATATATGCCACAATTAATCCCATTTTATTATGTAAATCAATTATCTTTTGCTTTATTAGCTATAATTTATATAATTTTTATAATGTCTAAATCTGTTTTACCTTATTTTACATTACAACAAGTAATAAGAGTATATATCACAAAATTAGCTAATACTAATAAATAGTTAACAATAAAATAACTAAGTAAAGGCATATTAGATATACTAAACCGATGATAAGAATTACAGAATTACTATTAACAAGATCATGTTTATCTTTTTATTTCTAATTTGTATATATATTATATTAGCTAATGTTAACTTTTATTAATCATTATTACAATTCTGTTTTATCTGGTTAATCTATTAGCCTAAGTTAAGCTAAATTTTGCTTTATTTAAATTACAATAAATTTTATATATATTCATATTTTTACCTAACCTAATAAATAAGATCTCATGTGTGAACAAGAAAAACAAATTTATATGTTGCTCTCCTCCTTATTTAACTAGATTCTATTTAAAATTTTCTGAGTGATATATAACAAATTAGCTCTTCTTAGAAAGGCAAGAAATCTATTATTTAATTAATAAATTTTAATTATATTACCTTAATATTAAGAATATTTGTTTTTATAAAAAAACTCTTTAAAAGAGTTAAGTTAATTTAAATCAAAAATGGTAGAAGATGAACTGGATTAATCGCTCCCTTTGGGTGGGAGAAGAAGCGTGTTCGAGTCGCGCCTACCATATATAATAAAAATATTATTAAAATTTATACCAATTTCAATAAATATTTTATATATATTATATTTTATAAGGTGTTATGGCAGAGTGGTTATTGCGAGGTACTGTTAATACCTTATTCAGAGGTTCAATTCCTCTTGACACCTAAATAATAAAATAAATTAATTAACAACTATAAACTAATATTTAAATTAAAAGAAGAGAATATAAAAAAACTATGTATTTATATATAATAAAACTTTGCAAACATGTTGAAATTTTGGTAAACAATCTCCTCTTAAGCAGGAGTGGAAGTAATTCCTTAAGAGTTCGAGTCTCTTTGTTTGTAATAATGTTTCAATGATAGTGTTCAAAAAAAACAAAACTAAATAAAAATATTATGTACTTACTATGCGATATAGTGTAAAGGTTCGCACGACAGTCTCATCAACTGTTAGTTTTGGTTCAAATCCAAAATTCGCACATTTATCCTATTATACATTTTCCTAGGTCTTTTAGTATAATGGTTAGTACATTATCCCTTCACGATAATAGTACCAGTTCGAATCTGGTAAAGACTACAAAAGTAAATAATGTATAAAATAAATAATAAAAATATTCTCAAGAATACAACATTTAGGAAAAAAATCACAAAAGAATCTAAATTATATTTATTCTATCAAATTTGATCGAGATAAAAGGAATAGTAATCATTTGGAAAGATAAGACAATTGCTAATTGTTCTGGGGCAACTCTTGGGTGTTCGAATCGCCTCTATTCCGATTAATTACAATTTAAAAATAACATTATAAATATTAATATTTCTCTTATTATGATGGTAAAATTACAAGATCTTTTTATGAAACTGATTTTATTAATCCAAGAAAAATGATTAAAACAGCTTTATCTTATTTATTAACTAGAAAATATCATAATTATAAAGTTTATGTTCACAATTTATCTAATTTTGATGGTATATTTATATTTAATATATTAATGGAAATTGGTGATAGTGTAAAACCTATAATTAATGATGGTAAATTTATAAATATTACCTTAAACTTTGGTAATAAATATAATATTCATTTTAGAGATTCCTATTTAATGTTACCTTCTTCTTTAGATAAATTAGCTAAAGCATTTAATGTTGAGAATAAAATTATATTTCCTTACAATTTTGTTACTAATGATAGAATATATAATAATTATGAAGGAAATGTTCCTAATATTAATTATTTTAATAATTTAAATATTGAAGAATATAAAATATATTGTGAAAATTTTAAAAATAATAAATGGAATTTAAGAAATGAAACTATTAAATATTGTAATCAAGATGTAAAATCTTTATATCAAGTATTATATTCTTTATTTAAAAATTATTATTATCAAACTAGAGTTAATGCTAGTAAATGCGTATCTTTACCAAGTTTAGCTATGACTAATTATAGAACTAAATTTATGAAAGGTACTAATATACCCCTTATTAAAGGGGAAATCTATAACTTTATTAAAAGTGCTTACACAGGAGGGGCTGTAGATGTTTATAAACCTTATGGTAAAAATATTTATAGATATGATGTAAATTCATTATATCCTTACATTATGAAAAATAACCCTATGCCAATCGGAGACCCTACATATATAGAAGGCGATACCAAAGCAATTGAAAGTATAATTAAAGATAATTCTAAATTTTCTTTTGTTGAAGTAGATGTTGATTGTTCTAACGAATTAAATTACCCCTTACTATTAACAAGATATAAATCAAGTAATAGCAGTGGATATAGAAGTATAGCACCTGTAGGTAATTGGAAAGGGGTCTATACTAGTATTGAAATTAATAGAGCATTAGAATTAGGATATAAATTTTCCTTCCATAAAGCAATCTATTTCGATTCTAAAATTATTTTCAATGATTACGTAAATTATTACTATGATATGAAGAAAAATAGTGATAAGAATTCATCTAATTATACAATATCTAAATTAATGTTAAATAGTTTATATGGTAGATTTGGTATGAATCCTTATTTACCTAAACATGAAATTATAGATGCGGAAGATCATTTAGATTACATGAATAAATATGATGTAATTGATATATATCCTTTAAGTAACAATAAAGAATTAATTACTTATGAAAATTGATATAATCATGATTCCGAAAATAAAAATAGTACTTTAGTTAGTATTAGTATAGCAGCTGCTGTTACAGCAGATAAAATTAAAAGAGATTATATATATTTATATATATGATTTTTATTGGTTAATTCCATATCTAATATTTACAAAAGAAAAATGCTTACTATTTTAAAAAGAATTATCTATTTATTTAAAAATTATTATAAATTTAAGAATTTAAAATGGACTAAAGCAGGTATATTTCCTTATATATTATATATTATAAGTATAATTAAATTTATTGTTTCTCATCCTTTATATAAGGTATTTAAAGATATATTTAATACTTTAGTAATATTTGAAGCAGTTTTAGTAGTATTAAATTTTATTGATCTTCCTTTTTATACTACATATGATATAAATAATTCAATTATTACTATATATGAATTTATAAAAAATAGTTATATTAATATCTTAAAATGGTTTAAAAATAAAATAGATTATCTATTGGATGATAAAATTATTGATTCTATTGAACAAATTGATGTTTCTAAAAATAATGAATTAAATGAAAATAATAATTCAACTAATTATTTATGGTATTTAGGAATATTAACAATTATAACAATTTCAGGTGTAATTATTTATTATTATTATCCTAATATATTAGAATATTTTAAAGATAATAAACCAGATGATCCAGAAACTATAAATAGTCCAGAAACTATAAATACTCCAGAAACTATAAATATTTCAGAAACTGTAAATACTCCTGCTCATGATATTATAAATAATGGAAAAAGTAAAGAAGTAATAGTACCAGATATTATTATAGATGAATCAGATATAACACCTAGAGCATCTACATCTAATTTACCTTTAATTAATACTTCTGAAAAAGTATCTATAACTGAAGAAAAAATAGATTTATCAATATCTAATAATTCACAAAATATATTAATAAAAGAAAGAGTAATTGTAAAAAAACAAGCTTTCTTATCTGCAATTAGAAAAGATTAATATTCTATATAATTTTATAGTATATAAAAATTTTATTTATTTTATTTTTTTATTTTTATTAAATAATGGAAAAAGAACTGAATTCCTAATCATAAGATATCAGTTCGAATCTGATAAGATTTATCACATATTATAGCACTGATTTTTCTTATTTTAAATAATCCTTAGGTGATAGAGGCGGTGAAAATTTTGGAAAAGTTATCTAAATTTTTAATTGTATTTTTTAATTGTAATAATAGGTTATTCATTTTTATTTTATTCATCGTAAGAATGGTTACTTTTCAGTAGGAATAATACCTTATTAAATAAATCAAATTCAAAAAAGAAAATAAAAAATTAAAAGAAGTAGAAATTAAATTTTTATAAATTTGATTTAAGATATATTTTAAAATATATCAAGGGCTTAATTAGTATGTTTTTATTGTTAAAAACTAAAAAGAGGAAAAATTAAAATTTGAATTTGAATTGGCTTTTTTCTACCAATGCTAAAGAAATTGGAACACTTTACTTAATTTTTTCAATATTTGCAGGTATGATAGGAACTGCATTTTCTATCCTTATTAGAATGGAATTAATGTCTCCAGGAGTACAAATATTAGCAGGAGATCATCAATTATTTAATGTAATTATTAGTGCTCATGCTTTCATAATGATTTTCTTCATGGTTATGCCTGGTCTTGTTGGAGGATTTGGTAATTATTTATTACCTGTACAATGTGGGGCTCCTGATATGGCTTTTCCTAGATTAAATAACATTAGTTTCTGGTTATTACCTCCTTCATTAATTTTATTATTATTAAGTTCTTTAGTTGAACAAGGAGCAGGAACAGGATGGACAGTATATCCACCTTTATCTTCAATTCAATCACATTCAGGTGGTAGTGTAGATTTAGCAATCTTTAGTTTACACTTAGCTGGAATTTCATCATTATTAGGTGCAATAAATTTCATAACTACAGTATTAAATATGAGAACTAATGGAATGAGCTTACATAAATTACCATTATTTGTATGGGCTATTTTTGTTACTGCTATTTTATTATTATTATCTTTACCAGTATTAGCTGGAGCTATAACTATGTTATTAACAGATAGAAATTTTAATACTAGTTTCTATGATCCAGCTGGAGGTGGTGATCCTGTATTATATCAACATTTATTCTGGTTCTTCGGTCATCCTGAAGTTTATATCTTAATTATTCCTGGTTTTGGTATAATAAGTCATATTGTATCTACTTTTTCAGGTAAACCTGTATTCGGTTACTTAGGTATGGTTTATGCTATGTTCTCTATTGGAATATTAGGATTCTTAGTATGGTCTCATCATATGTTTAGTGTTGGTTTAGATGTTGATACTAGAGCTTATTTTACTGCAGCTACTATGGTAATAGCCGTTCCTACAGGTATAAAAATATTCTCTTGGTTAGCAACTTTATATGGTGGAAGTTTAAGATTTACTACACCATTAATCTTTACTTTGGGATTCTTAGCATTATTCACAATAGGAGGATTAACTGGAGTAATATTATCAAATGCTAGTTTAGATATTGCATTACATGATACTTATTATGTAGTAGCTCACTTCCATTATGTATTATCAATGGGAGCTGTATTTGCTTTATTTGCTGGTTTCTATTATTGGACTCCTAAAATTATTGGTAGAACATATAATGAATTCTTAGGTAAAGTTCACTTCTGGACTTTATTTGTTGGAGTTAATTTAACTTTCTTCCCTCAACATTTCTTAGGTCTAGCTGGAATGCCTAGAAGAATACCTGATTATCCTGATGCATTTGCAGGATGGAATGCTATCTCTAGTTTTGGTTCTTTAATTTCTGTAGTTGCTACAGTATTATTTGGTTATATCATTTATGATATTTTCGTTAATGGAAAAGAAGTAAATAATAACCCTTGGGCTATCCCAGCATACTTCACATCATCCTCACAATATGATACTGAAGCTGAATCTGCTAATACATTAGAATGGTCTTTAGCTAGTCCTATACCATTCCATGCATTTAATATGTTACCTGTACAATCTTAATAAATATCTTATATCAATTATTTATAAAAATTTTATAAATATATAAGGGATATTTTAACTTTGAGTAATTTTCATAAAAAAATAATATTAAGTATGATAAATTTATAGACATAAAGTATAATACTAAATGTTACATTATTAATTACAATTATATAATATATTTTAATCCCCTCTTTAAATAAAATTAATTACATTATTATAATCTTTTTATTATATAATAATTTCACCTTTAATTCTAGGTTTAGAATAATAAATTTTATAATAAGAGTTTTGTAGGAAAAAATGGTATAAATATAGAAAAATTCTTAATATTAAAACATAAATAAGAATAAGTTAGTTAACTTTATTATTAATATACTATTATTTAATATAAATATTATAAGTAATAGGAGATCTTATATAACAGTTTAGTAATTAAAACAATAAAATTATCTTATTTAGATATACAAGGGATTTACACCTAAAAACCTTTTTAAAAGAGGATATATATCTTAATTGTCTATTTTTTTCACGAAGATTAAGTATAATGGAAACTAAGTACACAATTAAATAGAAAATGAAATAATAATAAAAAAAAATGTCTTTAAATAACTTAAATAATTTCTTTATAAATTCACCTTTAGAGCAATTTGAGGTTGTTAGTTTAGTTAGCTATAATTCACCTTTATTCTTTAATACATCTATTACTCTTACAAATTCAGCTTTATTTACAGTATTAGTGTTATCTCTTATTCTATTTATACATCAAAATAGTGGTAAAGATAAAACTAATTTAAACTTTAATAAAAAAATTAAATTAATACCAAATAAAGAAAGTATCTTATTAGAAAGTTTATTTGCAAGTATAAATACTATAGTTAGAGATCAAATAGGAAGAGAAGTATATTTACCATTTATCTATTCTTTATTCTTATTTATTTTATGTTCTAATTTAGTAGGTAATATTCCTTATACTTATACAATTACTACTTCAATAATAATTTCGATAGGATTATCATTTACTATATTAATAGGTGTAACTATTTTAGGATTATCTATACATAAAATTCACTTTTTCTCATTCTTTATTCCTTCTGGTACACCTTTAGCTTTAGTTCCTTTATTAGTTTTAATTGAATTAATTAGTTATTTAGCTAGAGCTTTCTCATTAGGTATAAGATTATTTGCCAATATGGTAGCTGGTCATACATTATTAAAAATATTGTCAACATTTTTATTTAAAATGTTCTCAGGTGGATTAATAATATTTGTATTAACTTTATTACCGTTTGCCTTATTCTTAGCTATAACAGGATTAGAATTAGCAGTATCATTTATCCAAGCTTATGTTTTCGTTCTTTTAGTATGTTCTTATATTAAAGATGCTATTGAATTACATTAATCTTCATTTTTTCACTCTCCGTATATTCTTTTCAAATACAAATAAATAATTGTTTATAAAGATGATAAAAATTAAATTATAACTTAAAAGAGAGTTTAGAAATCTAAAACTGGGATTAAAACTTAATTGTGTATTATAAATTACTTAACATTTTAAGTAAAAACACAAGATAAATTTAGGAAAGTTCAAGGTATAAATTAATAAACTAAATAAGTTATTAACTTTTATAAAAATAAAGTTTTAGTGGAAAATACAAAGTAATATGGTGGAATTCTTAGAGAAAATCTCAAATAAAATAAATATAAAATCTAACACTAAAGTTTGTTAAATTACTATTAACGCATAATTTAATTTTGAAAAATAGAAAACCCTTTATTTAACCTGGAAAACATAAATATTAATTATATTAATTAATATGTTATATATTAGATCAATCAGAAAATTTTATATTAACAAAAACTGTCTTATAGATATTTATTCTAACTCATTTATACTTAATTATTATAATTTTATTCTCTTTATATTTTTCTTTTTAACTGAAATAGTTTAACGGTAAAACGTACCCTTCATGATGGTAAAACAAAGGTTCAATTCCTTTTTTCAGTAAACATTTTTTATTTGTATATTATATTATTATATTTCATTAATTTATTTTTATATCTTAATTTAAAGTAATACAATTATTGTATTATTTAAGAAAAATAAGGGTAGAATCGGAGACTCGAACTCTGAACATCGTCGCCACAAGACGTCATTTTACCAATTAAACTAATCCTACCTCTTTTATGTTTTATTTAATTATTATAATAATAATTTTAATCTTTTTTCAATAAAGAGATAAAAGTATCGATGACAATATTGTACAACATCAAATAATTATAAAAAATTAATGAGTAATTTAAAGGGGTTATTAAGGATTACTAGCAAATTTATATAAAAGGAGGCTCCAAAGCCAAAAGTCTACATATTGCTGAGAATCAATAAAAATAATAGTAATGTGATTTTATTGGAAATAAGCAAAATTATAAGATGAGACAATCCTAAGGGAAACCTTTTTATTATTACTTCCTGAAGTAAAACATTTCAATAAGGAAAGGAAAGGAAATCAACCGAGACTCCGAAAGTAATGGTGAGTGAAATCGGATTAGCCAAAAATCTAACCAATAATAAAAAATAATCACTATAACATTAAAGTAAACTTAATAAATTCTTTTTAACTTATAGCTTGTATAATTTAAAAATAAATTAAGTAAAAATATATGAATTAGTCAAATTAATTAATTTAATTTATTATTTAATGGAGGAATATAGCTAATAGTATATTTTAAAATATTTAAATTATTATAACTAATAATGAAATATTTATTATTTGTAAGAAATAAATGCTTGATGGATATAGATAGATATGATTAATACTATTATATTGAGATTATATTTCTTTATAATAGTTTTTATACATAGTAATTTCGATTACAACTAAGAAGGTGAATTTAGTTTTTATTCTGAGACCTGTATTTTATATGTTAGAATTTTAAATTTAAGTACGATGGGAGTAAACTTGTCGGAATATAGGGGAACCATCCTCTAAGGCTAAGTATTTATAAATTTAGCGATAGTGAAAAGTACCGTGAGGGAAAAGTTGAAAAGAGTGTAGAATAATATTACTTGTAAAAAAAGAAATAAAGATACAAATAATATTAGTTCTTATCGAACAATGTTCGAACGAATGTAAATAACACGCAGTGAAATAGATCATGAATTAGTAACTCTATAAGCAGTCAAAGTCACAAAATTAATTATTTGACGTGACAATGGCGTACCTTTTGCATAATGGGTCAGCAAGTTAATAGAAGTAGCAAGGTTAAAAGCCTAAGCGAAAGCGACTATATAAAAATAAAATAAATATGGGCTAAGTTACTGCTATTAGACCCGAAGCCAGGTGATCTTTCCAAGAACAGATTAATAAAGGATCGAACGGGTGAATGTTGCATTATTCTCCGAAGATTTTTGGAAAGCGGTGAAATGCCAATCTGACCTGGTGATAGCTGGTTTTCTACGAAACATATTTTAGTATGACATCTAAACAATATTTATGGAGGTACAGCACGGTAATTCCATACAAATATTAAATAATTTTAATAGGAGTTTAATTTGCGGGGACTTAAAAATCTTACCAATGGAAATAAATCTCGGAATTACATAAATAGATGGTAGATATTCAGACTATTCATGATAAGTTGGATAGTCAAGACGGAAACAGCCGTGAACACTGATTAAGGTCCCGAATGATTATTAAGTGAAATAAAGGAAGTGACAAATTGAATGCAGTTGAAAAGTGAGCCTGGTAGTCGCTACTTATAATGAACGTGTATCAACGTATCAACCCTTAGATTGTTGCTCCGAAGATTTAACGGGTCTAAAATAATCAACCGATATCGTGTTAATTTTAAAGATAGCAATTTATAATACTATATTTAAAATCTAGGTAGTAGAACATTCAGATAATTCAAATAATCTATTTCTCTAGAAAGGAATACAAACCTAAAATTGACAGTGTTACATTGTTTATATAATAGGAATCTGAAGAGAGAATGCTGACATGAGTAACGTAAAAATAAAGTTTAAACTTTATCGCCGAATACGAAAGGGTTATTAGCTAAAGATTAAATCTACTAATGTTAATGCGGTCTCTAAGGTACAAAACCAACGTTTTGACTGATGAGTATAGCTTTGAAAGTCCACATGGAGAATAAAATTTTACACATAGAATTTCTTTATTCTAAACTGATAAAGATAGAAGATTAACTTTAATAAATTTTAAGACAATTTATTAGATTTAATATTGAATTGTTCATGTTTTATATTAAGTGAATATTTAAGATAATTATAATATTATTATTTAATATTATAGTAAAATATTATATTAATTGGGCCAGGAAAAAGATATTTTGAATAACTTCGATCCTATATTATAATTTAGTCTTATAATTTTATTAATTTTAGAGTGAATATTCTAATATTCATATATCAAAAAAAATATACAATTATATTTAAATAAGATCAAATTAGTCATTTTATTTTTATTTATATTAAAATTTTATATTTGTATAAGCAAAAAATCCTAAATTAGTAGAAGTTAAATTATAAAATAAATTTAGTGAGAGCTGATTAATAAGTAATTTAATGATTTAGGCAAGTTTTATTTAAGTATAGATTCTAAGCACAACCGTACCCTAAGCCGACACAGGTTCGTAGGTAGAGAATACTAAGGCGTAGAGCTAAAAGTTGTTAAGGAACTCGGCAAATTATCCTCATAAGTTCGACAAGAAGAGGAACCATGAATTTTAATAAGTTAATAACTCCTATTAATTTATATATATGGTGGCACAAAATCGGAAGCCCCGACTGTTTACTAAAAACACAACTATCTGCAATTATGAAAATAATAGTATAGGTAGTGAGATTTGCCCAATGCCATATTAATAAGTAATAATAATGGGTAACTGTTTCTTTACAAAAAGTTGGTTAATAGCGGTCTTAACTATGAGGATCCTAAGGTAGCAAAATAAATTGGCCATTAAATGTGGTCCAGTATCAATAATTTAACGATGGCTTCACTGTCTCTACAACTTGCTCAGTGAAATTGAATTACCCGTGCAGATGCGGGTTACCTCAAAGAGGACGGGAAGACCCCATGCAGCTTTACTGTAGCTAGTTATCATATAAAAAGTTCTATAACCTCGGTTATACAGATAATAGGGAGTCGATTTGACAACTATGGAAAACCTTAGGTCTGAGGTGGAACTGGTATTTATCTTCTTATTTATAAAATTTAAGAGGAAATAGCTGACTAGTTGGCAGTTTGACTGGGGCGGTCGTCTTTAATAGAGTAGCAAAGTACATCCAAATAGATAAAAATAATAAAAATATTTACTATTTAATAAAATAATAAATATTCTGACAAATAACTTAATATTGTAAATTATTATTATTTAATAATTACTTTAAAACCAATAATCATATATCAATAATAAGGTATGCTAGACATTAAATGGAGGTTAATGAACCATGAAAGGTTCTGTATGGTGCAATGACGGTAAGCATGCTTAACTGAAAGACTTAATAGTCGAACAGATACGTAAGTAGGGCATAGTGACCCTTTGCTATATTATGGAATAGACAGGGATCAATTGATAAAAGTTACGCTGGGGATAACAGCCTAATAGCCAGCGAGAGTACACATTGTCCTGGCTGTTTGGGACCTCGATGTCGACTTAATTTATCCTCCAGGGGCAAAACCTTGGAAGGGTTCGGCTGTTCGCCGATTAAAAAATTACATGAGTTGGGTTTAATACGACGTGAGTCAGTATGGTCCCTATCCTTTTGAGGGACAAATAGTAAAAAGGGGTAGACCTTCTAGTACGAAAGGACCAATAGGCTGTGTTTCTCTAGTGTACCAATTGTAATAACAATAATTTAATTTGTAAAATAAGTTATTATTTAACTTAATCAAATTATTTAATTTGCATAGTTGGGTAGCCACAAACATATTAGATAATTACTGAAAGTATATCAAGTTCGAATCTATCCCCTAGATACTATCAAATGGATTTATCTTTGAAAACTATCTCGAGTAGTTAATAATTACTTTCCTAATTATGAATCATTTCTTGAAATCGGTATAAAATACATATACTACAATTTTATACAATATAGATAGAAAGTATTTAAATATAAATATGTATATTACGTATATTTTTACAATATGAGTTACAAATATTGTAATAATACTCAAAGAGATTAAAAATCCATAAATAAAGAAATAGATCATTTCTTAGATAGGATGCAAATGAATTGATTGCAAAATCGTAAGTTTAGCATTACTAATTTTTAAAATAGACTTGATGTTTTAGGTTGTCAAAAATTAAATTAATATAATATAATAATATTAGTAATAAGCAAATACGTTAATATTTATTTTATTACTTTTGATAGATTAACTATTTTTAATAGTTGTTATTCATTAATATAATAATTTAAGATATTTATTTTTAATATTTATATTAAAAGGAACAAATCATTTATTCTTCGATTTTATTAAAAATTTATGTAAAAATACATATAATTACAATTAAATATTTTAATAAGAGAATTGATTAAGATAAATCTTAGTAATACCTAATTTATTTTTAAATTCTATTTTATTTAAATAGAAATATTTTATAGTAAATTGTAAGGTGAAAATTAGTGTCTTATAATATATTAAACATATAATATAATAATACTGTAAAATAAAACTAAGACTGATTGATTAAAAAATTAAAAAACAAAACAATGTTAAAAAATATATCAATTTTTAATACTTTATATAATGATGCTCCTCAACCTTGGCAAATAGGATTTCAAGATTCTGCTTCACCAGCCTTTACTGGTATTGTTGATTTACATAATTCTATTTTCTTTTATTTAATTGTAATTTGTGCGGGAGTTTTCTGGGCTTTAGGATCAATAGTATACTTCTATAGTTATAATAATTCACCTATTGTTCATAAATATTTAAACCATGGAACTTTAATAGAATTAATCTGGACTATTTCTCCAGCTTTAATTTTAGCTGTTATAGCTTTTCCTAGTTTTAGATTATTATATTTATTAGATGAAGTAACTTCACCTACTATAACTATAAAAGTAGTAGGTCACCAATGGTATTGGTCATACGAATATAGTGATTATGTAACAGAAAGTGGACAATCTATTGAATTTGATTCTTATATGATCCCTGAATCAGATTTAGAATTAGGTCAATTTAGATTATTAGATGTAGATAATAAAATGGTTATCCCTGTAGATTGTCACATTAGATTAATTGTAACAGGTGCAGATGTTATCCATAGTTTTGCAGTACCATCATTAGGAGTAAAAATTGATGCTACTCCAGGTAGATTAAATCAATGTTCTATATTAGCTGAAAGAACAGGTACTTTCTATGGTCAATGTTCTGAAATATGTGGAACATGGCATGGGTTTATGCCTATAGCTGTTGAAGCTGTTTCAGTACAAGATTACTTAGCTTGGGTAGATTCTATGTAATCAAGTTAATTCATTAATTTATCAATTTTTTTAATATAATTAGAATAATAATAATTTGCTCCCCTCCTATTATTAATTAATAATTAGAAAGCTAATAAATTATTTAATTGTAATACAGGTTAACTAAATAATAATATAAATTAATTGCAACATATTCTTAATATATGTTCTATTTTTATAAATATTATTAATTTTATACTATATTGTACATTTTTATTTATTGTTTTAAATGTTATTGTTTTTAAAAGAGATTTATATTTTTTATCTCTTCAATTGTAATTTTAGTTCTAAAAGATTAATTAAGGGGAAATCTGATAATTGGTAATCAACTGTACTTGCACTACTGTAATGATAGTTCGAGTCTATCTTTCTCCATAATTATAAATAAATAAAAATAATTTTAAGCTTCGGTTGCTTAAGGGTTAAAGCGTTCGACTGAAGATCGAAAGACAGTGGTTCAACTCCATTCCGAGGCATTTTATAAATTTATTAAGTAAAATATTTATATATATAAGCCTGAATAGTATAATTGGTAAAATTACTTACTTGTAATAAGTCGTTGGCGGTTCAAGTCCACCTTTAGGCATATTAATTAAATAAAGAATTAATTAAATAAAATTAAATAAAAGAGTATATACAGAAATAATATAAAATATATTATTAATTATATTTATGTTTTTGTTTATGAGTTATAGTATAATTGGCAAAACGTCTTCCTTTGGCGAAGAATTTCCTCGTTCGAATCGGGGTAACTCAAGATAGAGTTACACACTGATATTATAATTTATTTCTAGTTAATAAGTTTAATATTTAATTAATAATTATAATTCAATTGAATTAATAAGTTTATTAAAATTAAACTTTGTTTTAATATATTATTTATATTAACCTTCTTTAAGTTAATAGTATTTAAGTTGGAAGTATAACTCAAAAGGTAGAGTGTTTCACTTTTAATGAAACGGTTGAGAGTTCGAATCTCTTTACTTCCTTTATAAGAATAATAATTCGTATTAATATAGTTTTATATTAGAAAATATTATAAAATATCTTAATTAAAGAGCATAGTATAAGTGGTAATATAATGATCTCCAAAATCGTTGTTAGGTGTTCGAGTCGCCTTGCTCTTGCAAATTTAATCTTATTTAATTAAAAAAGGGTCCTTAGCTTAAATAGGTAGAGTTTCTAATTGTCGCTTAGTAAGGTACCAGTTCGAATCTGGTAGGACTCGTATTAAAAAATAAATTTTAGCTATATATAAAAAATACTAAATAATTATAACAATAATAATCATAAGAAATTAAAAGAGTAATATTATTTAAATTATAATATACGTCAGACACTATCTTTAAATTATATCTTATATAATACTTATGTTAGCTGCAGCAAAATTCATCGGTGCAGGATTAGCTTGCTCAGGTTTAATTGGTGCCGGATTAGGTATCGGACAAATCTTTGCTTCATTAATCGCTTCTACTGCTAGAAATCCTCAATTAAGAGGACAATTATTCGGTTACGCAATTTTAGGATTCGCCTTAGCCGAAGCTACAGGATTATTCTCATTAATGATTGCTTTCTTATTATTATATTCATAATTTTAATTAATATTTATTTATTGTTTTAAATTAAAATAAATTTTATCTCCCCTTCACAAAATTTTAATTATATTTAATTTAATCAATAAAAATTAAAAGAGTGAGATAAGATTAATCTAACGAGTATAGTTAAGTTGGTGTGTATAGATCATAATTAAGTATTTTCTTTTCTAATTAAAAATTAACGAGTATAGTTAAGTTGGTATAACCTCTACCTTCCAAGTAGATCTCATCAGTTCGAATCTGATTACTCGTATAACTAAAGAATATAAAATTTTGTTTTGTTCGAATCTCTTTACTTGTAATTTTATAAGTATATAATCAGGTATAAAACAAATTAATCTTAATAAATATTAAAAATGGTATAACATTTGTATACAATATTTATTGCTTCAAAATTTATTAATTCGAAACGAGGGAGGGTAAATGAACTATAAAGTAAAATTAACAAATAATATTATATTTAAGATTGATAATATAAATAAAATTATTAAAATTATTGTTAAATCTAAAATTAAATAATATTTTTGAAATGCTCTTCTTAATTTAATATATTTGTATATTCTTGGATATTTATTTTCAATATTAAATTTATCTATTAAATAATCACCAAAATATAAAGTTATTAAAGAAATTAAAGATATTAGTATAAATACAAATCCGCTTAAATGAGCTAAAGCCAAACTTTGAAAATAATTTAAAGAATTAATATATGATTGTAAGATATTAAAAATATCTGTTCCAATAAAATTATTAACCGAATCGTTAATTTTACTAATTAATTTTTCTAAATCAGTATTAATTGCTTTAATTGATTCATGAATTTCTGATATAGCTGAATTATCATATAATTTATTTTCTATAATATTATTTACTTGTGTATTTAATTTATCTAATTTATTGCTGTTAATTTCATTATTTTTATTAAGAACAGATTCTATTTTATTATTGTTAATATTTTGAGTTATCAATTTATCAACTTCAGAGATTAGTTTAGAATTTTTATTTTTTTCTATTTCCATATTATCTCTTAAATCTTTAATAGTTATTTGATTACTAATTGTATTAAAAACAGAAAGACTAAAACTAGTTATAGAAAGATATTTTGTAATATTTTGTAATAATTGATTTATATTATTTGATTTCATTTTTTATTTTATTGCATGAGAATTTTTATATCTATAATTTCTATAGATACTTTTATATAATTTAAAAGAAGAAAGAAAAATAATTTTTCTTCTAAAATAAATTCGGTTTATCCCATTCAAATTAATTAAATAACCAATGAAACTAATCAAATACTTAGCTTACTTATATAAAAATTATCATATTCTTAAAAACTTAAAATGGACTCAAAAAGGTATATTTTTACACATTTTTAATTATATAAGAATCTTAAAAGCAATAATTTCTCATCCTATTTATAAATGGTTGAAATATATTTTTAATATATTGTTAATATTAGAAGGTATGTTATTTGTATTATATTATTATGATATTCCATTTCATACTTTATTTACTTTTTCTTTTATTAATTTCTATGATTGGATTTATAATTCTTATGTTAATATATTGAAATGGGTTAAAGATAAAATTAATTATTTATTAAATGAAAAAATCATTGAACCTATTGATGATTCATATGAAGTTATTAAAATTGATACAAATAAATTATCTGAAAACAATAATTCAACTAATTATTTATGGTATTTAGGAATCTTAATTGTTATAACTATATCTGGTATTGCTATATATTATTATTATCCTAATATACTAGAATATTTTAAAGGTAATAATGATAGACCGGATAATCCTGATACTACATCTATATTTAATAAATTCTTAAAGAATAAAACTATAATTCCAGATAATCCTAATATAAAATATGATGATACACCAATAGATTTAAGTGTTATGGATACCACACCTAGAGCATCTACATCTAATTTACCTTCTAATTCTTCTA